AAATAGAGTTTCGAAATCATTGTTTTATTTATTATTTACTATGGCTTTGCTTTGATTTATTATTACTTTATTGATTTTGATCTTTTAGAGTTGGATTTCAAGTTAGTAACTTCTATTTTTTCCTTCCTTTCTTTTTCTTCGTTTCGAATCAAAATAGAAAGTAAATCAAAAATCCAAAGGAGGTTCATGGCCAAGAAGAAAGATGCGCGAGTAACGGTGATTTTGGAATGTACCAGTTGTATCCGAAACGGTGTTAAGAAGGTGTCAACGGGAATTTCCAGATATATTACTCAAAAGAACCGGCACAATACGCCTAATCGATTAGAATTGAGAAAATTCTGTCGCTATTGTTACAAACATACGATTCATGGGGAAATAAACAAATAGATCGAACTAAGTATGTCTTATCTTTCAAAGGGAAAAAATTACATTATATAGAACATATTGAAATAGAAATAGAACATATTTAAATAGAAAATAATCCTATTTGTTTGGGGTTAAAATGACAATTAAGAAATAGGATTTTCGGAATAATAAATAAACTATACAAACAAACCATGGATAAATCCAAGCGACCTTTTCTTAAAATTCTTAAAAAAAATAAAAAAAAGCGATTTTTTCGTAGGCCTTTGTCCCCGATTCGACCGGGGGATCGAATTCATCATAAAAACGTTAGTTTAATTAGTCGATTTATTAGTCAACAAGGAAAAATATTACCTAGACGAATGACTAGATTAACCTTGAAACAACAACGATTAGTTACTAAGGCTATAAAAATAGCTCGTATTTTAGTTTTGTTACCTTTTCGCAAGAATGAGAAAAAATGGAAAAGAACTAAGCCGACCGCTAGAACTACTGGTCTTAGAACCAGAAAAAGAACCAAGCCGACCGCTAGAACTCCTAGTCTTAGAACCAGAAATAAATAGGCTTACTCTTTGTTCACTTGAATCAGAATTCCAATCCGAACTCAAACGCGGATTGGTGTTTTGTTCGACAAATCCGAGAATCCAGATTTGATTATCGTGTCGTAAGAAAAAAAAACGAATCGCAAAAAAAAGATTTTTTATTGAACGTGTTCATTCATTTTTACTACTTTAGCATATTTTCTCATAGTAATTTCCACTCCCCCTTCCCGGAGTTCATTCTCCGGGCAACTCTATTTACAATTATTCCAGTGTATTCTACTTCTTTTCTAATTTCGTTGGAAATTATAGAAAGACAATCCCTACTTGCTATAGTTATTTGGGCCAGTATTTTACGATTAAAAAGCAACTGTCTCTTGTATAGATCATGTATTAATTTACTATAACTATAGGATACTACCCTTTCTCGAATTGCTGCGTTTATCCGAGTGATCCACAAACGACGAAAATTTCTCTTTTGCTTATCCCTATCCCGATGAGCCGAAAACAAAGATCTTATTTCCTGTTCAGTAATAGTTCGAGTAAGTCTTGACCCTCGAAAACTTGATACAAATGAACCACTTTTTGTTCTACGTCTCCGAGCTAGATATCCGCGTTTAGTTCTGGTCATTGAATAAATACAACTTTGACAAATAACTATCCCTTTTCTTTCAGTTATTCTTTTCCCCGTTCTGGTCTATTAATAAGCAAACGGATTTTTCCAATGTATAAAATACAAATTCCAATGGCTTTGGCTACTATAACCTTCCCGACCACGATTTTTTCTTTGTTTAGGTATTTTACTAAAGAAATAAGAAATTTTCTTTTGCTAGGTGTCAAAAATAGAAAAAGAAATATAAATTGAATGGATAAAGAAATAGTGGGTTCCATCGTTTCTATGGTTATTTCTTAAACGGTGAGGTCTTCTCTATACACCGGAGCCTTTACTTCATTTAATCAATCTTATTGGTAACTTGTATAGTTCACACCACACTCTTTGGCTCTACCCCTGACCAGTAACAGGTCTTTCACACTGAGACCCACCTATACAGTAACGGTATTTAATTATGAAAGTTAGCTGGATAGCTGACCCTCGTAGTCCGTTCTTGACTGAGTGAGAACTCCATTTTTCTGTTTTTTTTTTTAATTTCAATAAGATTTCCTCCGCTTAATGGATAACCATTTGCTACCAATGGAGAATTGCTTCTCATCTTAAATTCAGTTGATTGGATTTGCACCAATGGAAACCATAAACTTTCTACACAATAGAAACTTTCTACACAATAGAGGGATTGATTTGCTTATTTTAGTTTTAGATAGTGAATGGAGTTCCTTCTTCCATTCTATCCTATTCACTGGTACTGATCATTCATACTGGAAAGCGGTTTTCTTGCTTTTTTTTGTGTCAGTTCATGATCTATTTTTGTGTCAGTTCATGATCTAAACGAGTCGCACATACACCCTAGTACATGTTCCTCGACGCTGAGGACATCCCCGAAGAGCGCGGGTTTTCACGACATTTGGAATTGGCTGTCTTGCATTTCTAAGAAGTTGTTGACTAGTTGGCATGTTGAATCATATACGTAATGGGCTGGTTTAGATTGATCCTAACCGGATCATTATGAATTTTTTTCTATTTAAAAAAAATAGTAAAATCGGAAATAAAACCTCAAATCACGGATTCGCGCAAAATCCATTTTATTTCTCTGATAGAAGTTTATTTCTCTGATAGAAGTAAGCTAGGAGATAAGATCTCAATTCAGTAGTTAGGAGATAAGATCTCAATTCATGGAAATTCAAAACCATTTTCTCCTACTATATGATCAACAAGTCTATACTCTTTGGCCTCTATTGCTGACATAAAAACGTCTTTTTCGAGGGTATCCATTATTTCTTTTCGGGATTTCAACGTCGCTTTTTTATAACCATCTATGATGCAGTCGCGTATTTTTTCTATTGCCTGCATTTCCAGGACAATGTCTTCCATTTCCACGTCCGAAAGAGAACTAGAGGGCTGATGCATCATTACCCTGATGATAGAAGGATTCTCTATCTGCTGTGTGAAACGAATAGAAAAGAAGGATAAAGAATAATAGGAAAAAAAAGATAGAATTGAACAACCGTACGAGCATCGTCTTTTGTGCATTGCATACGGCTCTACAATCAAATTGAAATTGACCCTTACTTTCCATTCAAGAAAGATAAAAATAGAATCTCTCAGCTCCAGATGAGTAAATGATCAAATTGCCACCTTTTCTTTCGGAGGAGTTAAAAAATACTATGATGGCTCCGTTGCTTTCTATTTTAAAATGGATTCTTTTTTTGTCTTTGATTCAGCAATTCCAAAGTTTCTTTTTGATCCAACCAAAAAAGGAAAAATCTTGTTTTTTTTCGCACTCTTTTTTTCTAACATAAATATTGTTAAGAGCCCTTCGGTGTGAAAACAAAAAAGTTTGTGACGCTGAATTGGACTCCCGATAGATAAGAGAAAATCGGAAATACCTTTTATCTCATACTACTCTCTCGATACATAATCGAATCTTTTGAAAAAAAAAAAAAACAATACAAAAATTTTTCATATCGAATTCGAAGTGCCATGCTATTATTACTTAATATTCATATGGCGAAGGCATAGTTTTCTTTTTTCTCTCAAATAAAAAAACCTCATTGGCGCCAGGCGTGAGGGAATGCTGTACGTGAAGTTCCTCCACTCAGGATAAAACACGCCATTGACGCGGCTACTCCCACAGCTGTTGTTTCGACTGGTGAGACAAGAGTGTTTATAGTATCATAAATGGCTATTCCATCTATTACTGATCCACCAGGAGAGTTTATAAGAAGTTTAAACTCTCCGCTAGACTCCGTGAGACTGAAATATATCAAAGCACCTAAAAGGATATTAGCGTTCTCTGAAGTAATTTCAGAGCCTAAAATAAGTATTCTTCGTTGATAAAGTGCGTTGAGTAAGGAAAAATTCTATTCCTTAGAGGGCCGTACAAGCAACTTTTGAGGCATACGGTTCAAAAAAAAATTGCGAAAAAAACGAATCAATGTATAGATTCCAGTCCTCTTTCTTTTTTCCTATTCTTTTTCATAGCATTTCGAACTTCTAAGGAAAGGGCTTTTTCTTCGATTTTTCAATAAAGACGAATTTTGACTTCTTTTCTTTCGGTCAATAAACTTATCGAATTAACTTCTCATTGATGTATTGTTTCATCGAGATTCAATCCAAATCACGATGGTATTTTCTTGTTCCTGAATGGGTCTCTTTCATCTTTTTAGGTTTATGTTCGACTCCGGGTCAAGATCCGCCCGATTTGGATTTGCACATATAGGACAAATCGTCCCATCACCATTTCTTTTTGTTATCACTTTCTAAATAACAAACAGGAATCATTTAGGATACACGTAGTAATTATAGATATATTCCCAATTGGGTTTTTGCTAAACGGAGCTTGGATACTTCATTTTTTGAGTCCAATCAAAGCCAACCATAAATTATTCTAATTGAGAATAGTATTATGGATTCCCCCAAACAATGCATCTAATTGCACTTCATGCTCCAATTTTGTGATGATTCAATTTATCTTTCTTGGGCGAAACAGAGGATCTCTCGATCGGGGGAAAGAACGGGGAAATCCCATATGACTCAATATATCTGACAAGTCACACTATACGTCAGTCCATTCTATCTCTTCATCTTCGTCAACAAGAATTAGAAAGGGTACTTTCGGAAGACCAACAGGCATGAATGAAAAGAAACAGGAAGTTATCCTATATCTCACTTTGATGTGGAAACGTAACGGTTTTATTGTCTTTATCATATTGGCTTTATCATATTTATTTTATCCGAAAAATTCAGAAAGAAAGAGAAAATAAATAAAGGAAAATTTTTATGAATAGGTCCTTCTAATAATCAATAAGGATGAACGCATTTACTCATAGAAAATGGTATCAATCCCCCATTGCGTATTGGTACTTATCGAGTATAAAATAAATCTGCTTCTCTTTGTTCCTACGAACAGAATAGAATAAATATTAACGAACAGAATAGAATAAATATTAACTGAACCTTTGTTAGGAAATAATCCACTGAAC